CAATCAAAAATCCTCCTTTTCTCAAAGGAGAATCGAAAAAATCATATTTTCATACAATATCTTAATTGAATTATATGTAATGATCAATAAATTAAGTTGAATTCTATATCTACACATACCAAAAACATAGAAAAATCCGAATACCAATCTAATCTATTCTATAGATATTTGGGCTAGAGTTGACAAACAAACAAAACCAGCAATATACTTTATTAGTATCGCATAGAAATCTAAATGGGGCGTGGCCAAGTGGTAAGGCAACGGGTTTTGGTCCCGCTATTCGGAGGTTCGAATCCTTCCGTCCCAGAACATATATATTCTCTGACAATATAGATTGCTTTTTTAACAATGTTCTGTTTAAAATCGAAATGTTAGCTGGAATGTGATTGTTGTTTCTGATTTTTTTGTTCGATGAATCGTTTTTTTTTTTTCAAAAACTGAATCGAGATGCGAAAAAATCCATATTCCCTATCTCGTATTCTCTACCCCATAAATTAGCCTAATTAGATTCCATTTTCGTTTTTGTAGATTTCTTGACTTTTCGCCAAGAGGGGTTTTTGGTAATAATTAAATTCACTAAGTCTCTTAATTCTTAATCAATGAGGTAGGCTAAAATAGAAAAAAAAAGTAGCAAAAACTGGACTTAATCTGGACTTGTTTGGCTTTGTGCCTAGAAAGCTTTCATTTCGTAAAAATAAAAAAGACTAGGACACCCCCTTCTTTTGATTTATGCTGCATCAGTCCCATAGAATGGGGTAGATAGGAGTTAATCAGTAATGGGAAGGCGTTCATTTCAATATCTATAAACGGTGACAATTGCTCAGTCTATTTGATCGAATTGATAGATACGAAAACCTCCCCATTTTTTGGATTTTATCAATCAGATGAAAAAAAAAAAGACTTATCTTTTTTCCTAAGATGATAAAAAGTTATTTTTAACTATAAAATTTTCTTGGAAGAATGATGTCGAAAGGGGAACTTTCTAAATTTATTCGAAATTTAGAAAGATAAATAGTTTTAATCATTCCTTAGAAGCTGAATCTTTCTCTCCTATTAATTCACGTGAAGATGCAGAATCAAAAAGAATTCGTTTATTCGTCTTATTTAATATTATAATGTTAGACAAATGTTAGACAAATTAATATTAGTGATGGGGTCTTACTAAGACTTCTTCAGAAAAATCTTTATCCACCTATATCTATAGTATTATTTATATCTATATACTATAGATATAGAAGATATAGAAAATACTATAGATTATGGTGTTTATACATCAGCCCAACCAATGACTATTCATGATTCCATAATTGAATCAATTCCATACCGGTTCTTAGAGGAATGTTATGGTAAAACTTCGTTTGAAACGATGTGGTAGAAAGCAACGTGCGACTTGAAGGACACGATCCGTTGTGGATTTGTACATCCACCATTTTTTGTAGGAATGAAGGTGCTCTTAGCTCGACATCATTGGTTCTGTTTCACTAGAACCCTCTTTGTTGTCTTGGAATGTAAATAGTCCGTGATGGAGCTCGAGTAGAAAGTATTAATTTATTTCTCGGGGCAAGGGTCTAGGGTTAATGCCAATCAATAAAAAATTGAAACAACTTCGTAAATATATCTTAGGTATGGAAATCGAAAGAATCCAATTCGAACAAGTTTCAAATTAAAAAATTTATTGGAATTGATCAAACTTTTTCGATCCAAAGTGTTTCACGAGTGAATCCATCATCTTGTAGGATTCTTTCATAGAAATCGCAAAAAGGGTATGTTGCTGCCATTTTGAAAGGATTAAAAAGCACCGAAGTAATGTCTAAACCCAATGATTTAAAATAAAATAAAGATAAAGGATCCCAGAACAAGGAAACACCTTTTAAATTGTCTTAATAACTGGATCAGACTGAAGAATCCGATTTTAAACGAGACAAACAAAAAAGGAGAAAAGACCGCTCAATAAATGAAATTGTCGAAAGATTTTCCTTTGAACTGTTTGAAAGTTATCCAACTTGAGTTATGAGAGTACGAATGGTTTCTTTTTCATTTTAAGGAAGAACGAAGAAAAAAGACTTACATCTTTAATTGCTTTGATCATTTTATGGATCCAGTTGTCATTTCTTAGATAGAATTCCATAGAGAGACAAAACTTCGAATACACCTCAATTCTCGAGCCGTACGAGGAGAAAGCTTCCTATACGTTTCTAGGGGGGGTGTTGTTCATCTACATCTATCCCAATGAGCCGTCTATCGAATCGTTGCAATTGATGTTCGATCCCGAAGAGAAGGAAAAGATCTTCAGAAAGTGGGTTTTTATGATCCGATAAAGAATCAAACTTATTTAAATGTTCCTGCTATTTTATATTTCCTTGAAAAAGGGGCTCAACCTACAGAAACTGTTCAAGATATTTTAAAGAAGGCAGAGGTTTTTAAGGAACTTCGTCCTAATCAATCGAAATTCAATTAAGGAAATAAATTAAGGAAATACAAAAAAAAAAAGGGGGTAGTG